TCCTCTTACTATAAATTTCATTGTTGTCTGTATTGACATGTAGAATGGGACTCTATCTTTATTCTCGTCCGATTAATCAGTTCTTCAAAAGATCTATCAGACTCAGGAGTGAATGATTTGATCACTGAATATTCGATTCTTCCTTCAACTTGGAATCGATTCACAATAATTCTTAAATTTTTCATATAAAAAAATAAGGATTCGAGTCGTGATTAATTATTTGATATTTCAGTATGTATACGTACGTATACAGAGTCATCTTTTCTGTAGTTTCGATAGAAGGATTCGATTCCTCTACCAATGCAGTCAACTCCATTTGTTAGAACAGCTTCCATTGAGTCTCTGCACCTATCCTTTTTTGATTCTGAACACACCTATCCTTTTTTGATTCTGAACACAGGATTTGGCTCAGGATTGCCCATTTTTAATTCCAGGGTTTCTCTGAATTTGGAAGTTACCACTTAGTAGGTTTCCATACCAAGGCTCAATCCAATCAAGTCCGTAGCGTCTACCAATTTCGCCATATCCCCCTTATGAGGCCGAGATCTCATTGTGATCCCCCCCTCTTATGTTGGAACCCTTGAATTCATTAGATACTGATTCCTATATCGAAAAAGTGTCTGCTCCTATTTCTTACCCATCTTCTTTCATCTCTATCGGTGGGCCAGTATTTGGTCCAATCGGAAATGATTCTATCATTGATGTATCTGCAATTCAATATGGATGGATATATCCCACATATACATGTCTCTCTCCCTCTCATTTTTCCCGCGCGATTGGGAATACTGGAACGGTCGATATTCATTCTTCTTTTTTTTTTCGTCCTATCTCCTCCCTTTCCGAATGAAACCAGAGGAATGTCTCATTATGATCTGAATTGCATTCTTATCTTATCCTTTCCTTAGGACCGATCCGCTCTAATCTAATAGAATTTAGAATTAATAGAATCTGCTATAACTAATATGGATATAGTTATATATAATTATTTCAAATGTAATATTTTGAAAAAAAATTCGAAATCAAAGAAATAGAAATTTCTAATAATAAATCTAATAATAATAGAAAATATAATAAGAATTAATAGAATGATAATATAAATTTTCAATAAAAATTCTATATAGTTATAGTTATATTATAATATATAAGAATATTCTTATGATATTAATTAATCATTTTTAATGGAATAGAATTCGATTCTTCATTCTAATTATTAATAGTTAAGATTCCGGTAGTTTACCGAATTCCTATGCACTATTTCTGTTATGTGAGCCCGCTTAGCTCAGAGGTTAGAGCATCGCATTTGTAATGCGATGGTCATCGGTTCGATTCCGATAGCCGGCTTTTCTCTATTTGTCCGATTTTTTCCATGATTGATAATGTCTCCTTGAGATCAAGGAATATTGAAAAGACTCCTCCCTTTTTTCTTTTACAAATGTCGGGTCACCGATCTATTATGTCGTGGGAACTTACAACTATGAATAAAAAACTGATTGGAGCAGTGAAATCTCTACAGAACAAATCAAGAAAAGGATCCTTAACTTCCTATATATACAAAATAATCCGGATATTGATACAATTCATCATTCTTCTTTGTAGTACTTCAGTAGATTTATCTTCGTTTATCGTTTAGTTCAGTCTGACTTAGGTTTATTCTGTAAAATGAAATTTCAATAAAATAAATAAAAAAAAAAGGGGGGGAGTCTTTATGTCTCGTTACCGAGGGCCTCGTTTCAAAAAAATACGCCGTCTGGGAGCTTTACCGGGACTAACTAGTAAAAGACCTAGACCGGGAAGTGATCTTAGAAACCAATCGCGTTCCGGGAAAAGATCTCAATATCGTATTCGTCTAGAAGAAAAACAAAAATTGCGTTTTCATTATGGTCTGACAGAGCGACAATTGCTTAGATATGTTCGTATAGCTGGAAAAGCCAAAGGGTCAACAGGGCAGGTTTTACTACAACTACTTGAGATGCGTTTGGATAACATCCTTTTTCGATTGGGTATGGCTTCGACCATTCCTGGAGCCAGGCAATTAGTTAACCATAGACATATTTTAGTTAATGGTCGTATAGTAGATATCCCAAGTTATCGCTGCAAACCCCGAGATATTATTACTACGAGAGATGAACAAAGATCCAGAGCTTTGATTCAAAATTATATTGATTCATCCCCCCACGAGGAATTGGCAAAACATTTGACTTTTCACTCATCCCAATATAAAGGATTAGTAAATCAAATAATAGATAGTAAATGGATCGGTTTGAAAATCAATGAGTTGCTAGTCGTAGAATATTATTCTCGTCAGACTTGAACCTAACTAAAATAACAAAGCTTCGGACAATTTTGCCCCCCCTTTTTCGCCAAAGTCAAGTAAATAAGGGGTTTGATCCGGATTTTTCTCCCACTCACGTATCACAAATGGATCAGCAGTGAGATTTTCATTCTTTTCCACTCTTTCCGGTATTTTCCATACCACAGTAATTAGGAAGAATCTCTATCA